ATTTGCATTGCAAACAAAGCATTATATACTCAAAAGGATTACTCATGAGTAAGAAATTAAAAAGTATTCCTGAAAGGTATTACCCGTAAATACAGGATTTGCTATTTTAGCTTTTTAATTGTCTTTTAGTTGTTCTTTACTTTAATCGTCTTACCAACCGGATTTTATAGAATCTAAAAAATTCATAATTATCCGGTTAGGATTGATCTAAACCAGCTCATTATATATATATGACTCACCATGCCAACAATAAAACAACTTATTAGAAACACAAGACAGCCAATCCGAAATGTAACAAAATCTCCCGCTCTTCGGGGATGCCCTCAGCGCCGAGGAACATGTACTAGGGTGTATGTGCGACTCGTTTAGATCATAGACTAAAATAGAAAAATCTAGTCTATTAATAAGAATTATATATATAATTCTATTGTGTATAAAATTTATGGTTTCGATTGGTGCAAACCGAATCACCTTAATTTGTAATTTAAGATGAAAAATACTTTCCCATTGGTAACAAATAGTTATCCATTAAGCGGGAAAAATCCAATTTTAAATAAAAAATTATGCCCTAAATTTTGCAATAACGGACTAACAGGGTCAACTACCCAGCTAATCTTCATACTTAAATACCGTTACTGTATAGCTAGATTTTGTTGTGAAAGACCTATTACTAGATATTTCATGGGTAGAGCCCATAAGTGTGAACTGTACAAGTTCACTATAAGATTGATTGAATGAGGATTCAATGAAAGAAGGGGCTCCGGTGTATAGAGAGGACCTCACCGTTTAACAAGTAATCATAGAAACGATGGAACCCACCATTTCTTTGTCTATTTCTATTAAATTAACTATGCTTTTTTGAATACCTAGTATCAATAGAATTTCTTATTAAGAGGTTAAATACTTAGAAAAAAATAAAAAAATCGTGGTTGGGAAGGTTATAGCAGCAAAAGCCATTGGAATTTTTATTTTATACATTGGAAGAATCCATTTTGTTATTAATAGACTAGGAAGGATAAAAGAATAACTGAAAGAAAAAAATAAAATAGTTATTCATCAAAGTCTCATTTATTCAATGACCAGAGTTAAACGAGGATCTATCGCTCGAAAACGGAGGACAAAAATGGGTTTATTTACATCAAGCTTTCGCGGAGCTCTTACTCGAACTATTTCGCAACACAAAATAAAAGCTTTGGTTTCGGCTGATCGGGATAGAGATAGGAAAAAAAGGGATTTTCGCAGTTTGTGGATCAGTCGAATAAACGCAATAATTGCCCAAAATAAAAACAACGTATACTGTATTTATAGTAAATTAATGTATAATTTGTACAAGAGTCAATTGCTTCTTAATCGTAAAATAGTTGCACAAATATCTATATTAAAAGGGAATTGTCTTTTTATGATTGCCAAGGAGATCAGATCATAAAAAAATAAAAATTCCCCGGAGACTCAACTCCGGGAAGGTGGTAGAATAAAAGAGATTTGTATGATAAAATAGAATTCATATGACAAAGTTATCAAAATAAATAAACAACCACGATCAAAAAAATTATTATTCTTCACCTATTATCTTTTTTCTTACAACGCAACATCCTCAATAGGATTGTCGTATTTTTCGAAAAAAAAAAAAAATATCAATCCGCATTGAATTTGAGTTTCGATTCAAAATGAAATTTACTTGAAGAGTAACTCTATTTTTTTTTTAGAACAGTAGTAGGAGTTCTAGTGATCGACTCCCTTTTTTCATATTTTTTTTTTAGAACAGTAGTAGGAGTTCTAGTGATCGACTCCCTTTTTTTATATTTTTTATATTTTTTTTTTTCATTATTAACAAAAGGTACCGAATTAACAAAAGGTAACAAAGATAAAATACGAGCTTGTTTTATCGCAATCGTAATTAATCGTTGTTGTTTTAAGGTTGATCTATTCACGCGTCTAGATAATATTTTTCCGTCTTGACTAATAAGTCGATAAAGTAAACTCATGTTTTTATAATCAATTCGATCCCCCGATTGGATCGGGGACAAACGCCTACGAAAAGATTGCTTAGATTTAAAAAAGAGTCGCTTAGATTTATCCATGGTTTGTTTATTCCTATACCGAAAATCCCATTTCTTATAAAAAAAGGATTTGTTTTATTTATATTCTTTTTTTTTTAATATATATTTCTATTTGTTATATAAGGAAATATATGCTATTTATAGATTGTTATATATATAATCTAATTTATCGAATTTACCTCCTAAGGGTGACACACAATCAATCCATTTTCTCTATTTCTTTATCTCGACGTGAATCGTATGTTTGCAACAAAAGGGACAGAATTTTCTCAATTCCAACCGACTAGGTGTATTGTGTCGATTCTTTTGAGTAATATATCTAGAAATACCCCTAGATTCCTTATTAACACTCTTTTTATCACAACTGCTACATTCCAAAATAACAGTTATTCGTATATCTTTACCCTTGGCCATGAACCTCCTTTGGTTTTTTTTTATTCACTTAACTCTTCTATTTTAAGATTCGAAGCGAAGAAGAAAAAAGGAACGAAAAAAGTATAAGTTGATAATTCAAAATCAAATTACGAAAGATTTTGTTCCAATTAATTTTATATAGTACAGTAATAATTCAGTAATACAATGATTTAATTTAGAACTCTATTTCGAATCACAGTCCAGTATTTCATTTTTCATTTAAATATCTTGTATGATATTATTGACCGGCCCCAGTATTCTATTACAATTCCATTTCTGGTCTCACTCTATTATTAAATTAATAGCAATGGAATTGAATTAATACTTCAATTCCATTGAAACCTGGGAAAAACTACTAATTTCACTGAGGCCAAATCCACCTTTCTTAATTTAATTTGCTCTTTTTTTTTTCGAACTTATTCTAGTCTAATTAGAAAAAAAAAAACGAACGAAGAGGGATTTAATCACAGATATTTTATTGGATCTCTAATCTTTGTCACCCCTCCCCGTGCCAATAACTAGAATCAAAAAAAGGGGAATGTCAATGCATCCGGGAATAAACGATTGATTTCTATCAAGAGACCTGCTAGAACCGCGAACCATAGAGTACTTGCCACTGGTGCCACAGAGAGATATGTTTTTAGATCTCGCATTTCAAATCCTCCTTCGTTTTTTTCTTGTAATACATAATAATACAGAATTACATATAGGAATATGATCAAATCTTTTTTTTTTTTTATAATAATAACACTTTGATTTGTCGGGGGAAGTCCGAATTCAAATTGAATTGTACAATGATTAATTCTATATTTTTATTTTTTTAGTATTATTTATATATATATTATTATTTATTATTTTATTCAAATAATTATTATATTATAATAATATTATATTCTATATTTTTTTTTTTGAAATTTTGAATTCTATTAAAAGAATATTTTAAATTATTCTATTATATATATATAGATTATTAATATAGATTATTATTATACTCTTTATGTTCTTGTTATTATACTCTTTATATTGTTAATATTTATATTATATATGCTATATATATGCTATCTATTCTCTGTTTTTAATTAAATTTAATTCTATTAAATTTAAATTATTCGATAAGAATATTCGTATCGATATCTTATTTATACGATATAATAAAGTAAAAAAAAAATGACAGGATATATTCTATATATATATAATGGAAAAATGTGGAAAACAAGACAAAAAGTCTTTACAATGACAATGGAAACCAATGTAAAGGGATGTAGCGCAGCTTGGTAGCGCGTTTGTTTTGGGTACAAAATGTCACAGGTTCAAATCCTGTCATCCCTATCCCTAACTAGTAGTTATCGTATCAGCAGTAACAATAGATCAATTGCGACCGATTCAAATTGATACATACTCAATATGAATAGTTCTCCATATTGAGTATGTATGCATGCAAGATCTATTGCCATCACAAAAAATTATTTATGAAAAGAAAGCGCTCTTAGTTCAGTTCGGTAGAACGCGGGTCTCCAAAACCCGATGTCGTAGGTTCAAATCCTACAGAGCGTGATTCCGCCCCATTCTTCTTAGATTGAGAATGACACTTAAATATTAAATAATGGGATAACAGTCTAATCAAAAGTTTTAATTTGATCTACTGTGAATTAGTATTAAAACAAAGAAATGGGAGGTCAATAAAGAAGAGAGATGTTACTTAAATCAAATATCCAACTGATCACCACGTCGGTATTGTAAATATGCCGTTACAAATAATCCAGCCAAAGTAATAGGAATTAGACCTAACACGATTCCAAATAGAGAAACTTCAATCATTTGAGTTTGGTTGAAAGGAAAAAAAGTGGGGGTAATATCCATCCTTAAATACGAATCTGTATTGACCGTGAATCTGAATGACCAAGAATCTCAATGACCAAGAATTGGCAATTGACATGATAAGGAACTATAGAATATCTAAAAAATTCCAAAATTTACAATTCATCTCAAAATTTCAGATCAAATAAGTCGTATCTTATTCAGACTAATAAAAAGACCCGCGGTTATTGTTAAAACTGCTAGTAGAAAACCGAAATAACTGGTTATAGTGGGCATAAGGAAACTAGATGAAATATGTTCTTTTTATACATATGTTTATAAAGCACTTTCCTAAGTTTCCATTTTTGAGATAAAAATAGGAAAATAACCAAAAAATACCACTTGAAAGATACAATTGAAAATAATTGATTCATGAATCAATTATTACGGACGAACAAAAAGAAAAATATAGTTACATAGGTACGAAATCAATTCATCATCTGTGACATCTACCCATCCTGTGATTCCAAATCAACAGATTTATGGATCAACTCATGAGTTGAGTAAACTAATCGAATGAAAATATTTTCATTTTTTTATTAAAATAAAAAGCTCTATCCTTTTACTGGACGACTAATTAATTCAATTCTTGAAAATGAAATAAAGAAATCAATTTCATTTTATAGTGCTTGATCTCGCCACTGATTGTGAAATTGCGTTGCTGTGTTA